ACAAATCCGTGGGGCCATGCCGGTACGACTGAATATGCGTTAGAAAGGTCAATCCCTCCCCTACGACACCAAAAAAAACCGGGCCGAACTTCTAACAGCCCGCCCGCTTCCATAGAACAATATCGCGGCAACGTAGACCTAAGTGGTCATATTGGATCCTTGGGAACCATCACAAGTATGGCCGGCCTATATTTGAACGAGAATGCCGTGTCGTCCAGCGGAGCCTAGAAGAAGGTGACTCGCGCAGACAGCTGACTCCTTTTCAATAGAAAGGAATAGCCAAACCAACCCAGCTGGCTGGTCAATCTCAGAGATCTTATCGGCCGGCAAACCGGAGACGGACGACCACGGTCCCGACCTTACCAGCACCGGAGGTGTACTAATCAATGAACCCCCGAAACCCACTTTCTTTTCTGACAAAATCAACCAATAACCGGTCACGACATGTTGTTGATATTGATTGAGTTTGAGGGACTTTCGCTGACTGAATCCATCCATAAACCTAGACCCCGGTAACCTTCGTAACCAAAGTGTCACGACAACATCCAAAGGTAACCTTTGGATTCTTAAGTAGGGGGCAAGGAGGAGCACGTAGGAATGCCGACCACTACATAAGCCACTAGTGGCTGAGAGAAAGCGAGCAGCACCTTGTATAGGTTGGGCTGGGCGGAGCTTGAAGAAGCGAGCCCCTATCAGAGAAAGCCATTGCGCGCTAGCCTAGCTAGCTAGCGTTTTTCAGCTGGCTGTTATGTTAGTTGTAGCGCGCCTTCCCTCCTTCTCTCACTTTGGAAAGATTTAGCAGTATTTTCTTATGATGACCTGGTCGAGAGAGTACGATACATCGGTGTAAAAGATTGAGTGGGATCTGTGAGGTTGGTTATAGTAAGGCCTGGCCGGAAAGTGTTCTTGCCTCTATCATTAGCTCGGGTAGTCCCCGAAAATGCCCGTTCCTTTGTCGTTGGGGCTCCAAATCTTCCTGAGAGAGGACCCTTGGAAATCCCAGAAGATCAGAACCAGCGGACTCTGGCTGGGGGCGATCAAGAGGAGGAACCCCCGGATTGTTCGGGCTTTGAAGACAGCACCATCTAAGAGTGCTGGAGTACCGTCCAAAGGTACTGGGACGCCTCCGGACCTCCCCCAAGCGTCTGATGCTCAGGCCATCCGCGAGGACATTGATCAGTGGATGAAGCGAAAGGAGGAAGAGTTCGCCAAGTTCATGGCGGCTCACAAGAAGACCTCTGATCGACTCACGGAGTTGGCACTCCAGGAGATCGAGGAGTCCCCTTTGACTGACGAGATCATGGCCCAGGCTCCGCCCCCGAAGTTCGTGATTCCGAAAATCAACGTCTACAACGGGACGGGGGGTCCAACTGACCATCTTCTCCACTACAGGAATATCATGGCATTGAACACATCAGAAGACTATCTGATGTGTCTTCCCAGCCAGCCTAGACGGGCAGGCATTAGTCTGGTTCCATAAGATACCAGCGAAATCTGTCTCTTACTTCAAGGAGCTGAGCAGACTCTTCCTAGCTCAGTACTCTTGTAACCGGAGGCAGATCAAGGATCTTGACTACCTCTTCAACCTGAAGAAGAGCGTCACAGAATCCATTCGGGATTCCACTAAGCGATTCTGAGCTTCAGTCCTTCAGGTTGACAACTGCAACGAGCAGTCAGCAGTGGTAGCCTACAAGAAAGGGCTACCCGTAGAGTCCAAGCTCTACCAGTCTCTGGTCGATTCTTGACCAGAGACCCTTGAAGACCTCCTGGAAAGAAAGTTGATGGTTTATGTGTTGACCCTTGTGGGAATAAGGGCGGTATAGCCTTGTTTTGGAGTTCGCATATATGGTATATAACCTGGTCCCTTTTTCCTTAGCATTCAAAAACCTTTCCTTTTCAAACCCCACTTGTAGTCTCAACTTATGGGAAAAGGCCTCATGTAAGTAAGTCTAAAGGACAAGAAGAATGATTGAAAAAGGTGAGCCACCATATAATTGGTCCTCCGTCCATACTATGTATATCCTTTTAAGTTACTTATTGTAAATGTGTGGATTGATGATGAAGGACCTCTTTATTATTATTATATAGAATTCCTAAAGCGCTTGCTCTTGCACTAGTAGGAATAGCAGTAGAAGTCTTTGTCCCAATAGCAGCATTCCCACTTGTAGCAGTCTTGGCAGCAGATAGTGCTCATAGGAGGATTCCCCTAACATGGGACCTTTGGCTCTTTGATAGAATATGTTATGCACGTAAAAAAGAAGGAAAGGACACTGTGAGGTGGATTGGACAAATGAGATATTCCCCCTCCTGTTTAGACATATAGCTGCCATTGAAAAAAAAAGAGATTCGGCTTAGTGAAAATCGAACTAGTAGCGGAGTGAATTCATACTAAATCAGTAGCCAAAGTCCTCGGAACCAATCCCTCTAGGGCCTACGAAGGAAAATCTTACTCACGGCTTTTGCCGGGTATGAAAGAACTAGATGGGAGGCCTTTTCCGGGTAATAGAAAGAGTAGTGACAGGAAACTTTCGCTTTACCGGGATATCTCCTTGGCTTACTTCAAGCTGGGGAATATAGGGAAGGGCTACTAAGACAAGCAAGTGAGGTGCGCAAAGTGAAATAGGGGCTGGCTCTGACTCTTCTACCGCACCGGTTACCAATTTGAGTGAAAGGAAAGGGCTTATAGAAGACTTTGACTATTGAATCAGCTATGGTCCACCGCCGGGAGAGCTAACTAACATTCCTATCCATGGTAAGAAAAAAGGGTGACCTGCCTTAGTTACAGGCGTTCCTGGCTTGGCATGGCACACTGAACCAATACTAGACTAAGAACCAGGTGAAGTTACTTGCCTTACCGCATCTCTGCTGGATGTGGCATTTGTCCCTTCTCATATTGCTATTGATTCAATTTCATCAAACCTTACGAGGGTAACTTTCCTACCTGGCCTATACTGATTTGATGAGATGCTGCCTAGCCTAACCTGCTTTTAGACTGTTTAAAGAAAGGTAGTTCAGTCACTTAAGGCTCTGGAGATGTTGAAGGAGTGGAATAAGGGCTGTTTGAAAGCTTGACTTTGACTCTTGAATTTGGCATTTCATTTAGGAAGGCGCTTTCGTATATAAAGAAGTAGTGGATCAAGGCTCAAGGTAAGCTTTAGAGCTACCTAGCTTGAAGGTGGCTACTGCTCTCTCTTTCTTGAGAGATGCGAATGAATAGCCTACTGTCTTTCGTACCCACGAGAATGGGAATTTGCCAACCGAGCTTTATTCCTATTCTTTTGAAACCTCGGACTAGGATACTATAAACTTCGGAAGAGGCCCCATTCTAAGGAAAGAAGGACCAAAGCATCTATGATAGGAAGGTTGTGGACCCACGACCGTTGAGCCAGCATGACTCGGGACTGCGGAACTTGGCTGGGGTTGAATGGCTAGAGAATCCGGAACGAGGTGTAGGCCTAGCTTAGCTCTCCTTCGTACAAAAGAGTGAACGAGCCCCCAAGTTTCGTAGCTTAGTTGTTGGGATTCCGCATACCCTCCACTCCTTCGATGGCTAGATCCAATGAAGAGATTGTCCATCAAGGCAGACTGCTTGCCCCATCGGAAAAAGAGTACACCCACCACCAGATCCCCTATTTAAAAATAGCAGGGAATGAAAGCATAGAAGGGTTCCAGGCGGACTCCCGATCCCGATGCGGGAAAAGAAGGGTAGAATTGAGCCACAGCGCGGGTGAAGTCCTCCATGCCCGAAAAAAAAAAGCTTTTTTTGTTTTGTTTCTTTTTCATATTCATAAAAAAAAACGGAAAGTTCTAATGCGGGTAGAGGTTGGCTACATTCGAATGGAGCCATCCATCAGCTTTTCTTTATTTAAGAAGAAAAGGCTCATGAAAAATACAGAATCCCTACTTTTTGAATTCTTCCTTGAAAAAGAAGTAATCGAAGGGGAAGTAAAAGTCTACCCAGCGGTGAAGTGAAAGGAAGGTTAGCGGTACAATACAAAGAAGTCCAGCTAATCAAAAAAGGCCTTTTTTACCTCTATGAAATAGTAAAGTATGCTTTAGCCCAAGAAAAAGTTTTGTGCAAACAACCTTCCTTTCCTTCTCATTCTTTTCAATAAGGAGATCATACTATAGATATCAGATATCTCCTAGAATGCTAGGCGTCAAACTTTCATCTGCGCGGATTTAGCCATAGCCACAAGGTCGAATGCTTTTAGGAAGGCTAAAGCTGCTAATCTAACATAAAGATAAGGGCAGCCAGTTCTATACCCATTCGAAAAGGTAAGATCACGGATTGGACTAACGGGAAAGGGAGAAAAGGAATCTCTTGGTTCAGATGGGAATGCGTCTGTTGTATTGGATAGTTCCTCCGGAGCAGACTAACCAGGGATAAAGGCCCTTTTCGTTTTCGTATAAGGCTGAATCAAGACTCGTGTTCACATACGTAATTCCTTGAGTTGAATGCCCCCCAACCTTGGCAAGTCATACCTCTCACCAAAGCGGACATCGGTCGGAAAACATGGATGGTTGAACGGACCTATCCACGTCACGGTACCCCGTTCGAACAATCACGCAATCCGGATTTCGATCACGCTACCATCTAGTTTGGTAGTCCAAACGAACAAGCTGGGCGCTACACCAATCACCGGGGCATCGGTTATCCAACCTCCCCCGCATAGGATAGTAATAATAGAAATTAGAAAGGTGCGAAGCCTTGAAGCAATCGTACAGGTGCGGGAGCAGCTACAATAGCTTTGGCGGGAGCTGCAGTAGGTATACCGGAAAAAAAGAACATCTAAATAAAATTACATATATAGATAGATAAATTACATAGATAGATATGAAATTTCCAATTTGTCACGAGCCGAATTTGAACCAGCGCCTCTGAGCAAGGGACAGAATTTCTATACCCAGCGAACTTCCTTTTATTCTGATTGTTGAAAAGTTCTGTTAGGTTCTTAGTAGCAGTCGGCGACTCTTTCCTCTTTTACTCCCCCCCTTTTCCAGGTCTAGTTGTGCCCCCTCCCTTCCCATCGACTATTTTACTTTGATAGTCCTTGATAGCGTTGAAGGCTGAATTGGTCGCGGGACACTTATCTGTTTTTGATCCCGCTTCCTTTTCCATTTGTTGGGCTAATAACAATTTTTCGGGGGGCTTTTCAACCTGAAAGTCGTGTTCTATATCTTCACGGACGTCGGAAACCTCTTGTCCCTCGGCTAGAGCGCCCTTTCTTATTGATAAATTTGGATTAATCAGTTCTTCGGCTCGTTGGTTCAAGCCGGAAGACATAGCCGACGAGTCTTCGCTTTCGGAGGATGAGCTTGTTGGGTCGGAAGGGGCCGGAAGAGGAGGATTTTTTTGATGGATGTTCGAGATCTCGGGCCGACCCTCCGAGCTTGATGCGCCTGACGAGGACACCCTTTTTTGGCAGAAAGAAGTGGAAACGAAATTTCGAGAGTTCTTAAAAGAACACAATTTACATATACCACGACCTCATACCATCCAAGAACTTCGTGAAGAAATCTGTGGTAAAAATGCAACTAAACTTCATCTTGCTCTTTTTATTGAAGAATATAACAAAAAGAAAGATGAAAGTGAGCATTTTCAGAAGATTCTTTTCAAAATTCAACAATGGAGAAGCGAGGGTCGATAAGAATGTACTTTTTCTTTTTTCCGCGAGGGCCACCATTTCGAAATGCTATTGATTTTAGGAGGACTATAATGAGGAGGACGACAGATCCATCACAATCGACTAAACGGAAAGTCGCCCAAATGGGGAAATCTTGGTTCAAACCCAATTTGTGAGTAGGCCTTCTTAGTGAAGAAAAGAAAGATGGTTTACTGAGATTTACTCTTGCACCTTAAAGTTACTTACTAAAAACAAAGGGAAGGACAGCGGATGCGCGACATCCTTTTGGTTCCGGAATAGTCTTATGATGGACGATCCTCTGCTCTCTATAGTTTATTGTAGGTGGAAATGTCCGTACAATTTTCTATTGTACAATGCTCGCTTCCCGTCACTATTGGAGTGAGTTAGTCTGTGTGCACAACATGTGCTGTGTTCGCCTAATGGGTAGGCCCCGCATGTTTGTTTGGTTTCGTTGAATTGTCCGCGATGAAGAAGTTGTCCAAAGATGGGATGTCCCTCGCATACGAATATACAATAGCCTCTCGTAATCCGAATTCCTTTATCCGAGAGGTTTCCCGGGTTACATTCGCAAGTCCCACCTTTCTATCTGGCGAGCGCAGGATAGGTCTTCTTCTTACTTCTGGTATTTCGAAGGGGAGATTGATTTGAACCTAAATCCTTGGATCGCCTATGTGTCTATGAAGAGGAAGGAAGCCACTTCTTTCGCCTTTAGCGTGACAGTAGGAATGTGATCTTTGCCTTTAAGTTTTTACTTGGCACCTTGGAAGTCTAATCTATAGAACCGGATAGGCTAGGCCAATTAGTTAGTGTGGTTCGATAGCTTTTTCTCTTGTTTCATCAGTTGCTATTGGCCCTGTCGTATTAAAGCATGGCCTTGTGTGAAGGAAGAAAACGGCGCTATCGAATCCGTTCTTGGAAGAATTTCTACTATATACTATAAGGGAAGGGAGGAGTTCTCATACCCAGTTAAATGATTAAGGACCGCCTCAAGGGGAATGCTTGAATCAGCTTCTGTCGTTAGAACGAGAATAGCTCAAGTGGAATCTCTTTCTTTTGGGAGGGTTCCGGAATTGATAGAGTCAAGTCATATATGGATTCAAATCGCCAAATCGTTATCAACTCTTTTGTTAGAGTAAGTTGGTGTGAATTTTACCCACAGAGCGGTAGAAGATCTCAAATCATTAGCTCTGGTTCACTTATTAATATAAAAAAAATTCATAATCATCCGGTTCAAAAAACTATTAAGTCTGTTTTTATTTTTACTGCTTGAAGAGTCTTATAACGGAAAGGAAAACACAATATCCCCCCTACTGGTTCACTCTCCGTTCTCGCTTTCTTCAACAGTAAGAGAAGGACTTACACCATCCGTTGACCGGCTTCGCGAGACCCTTTCGGTCCACTCTCAGGCGTTGCTCTATTGGGCGGTGGTTTCTCGATCAACTATCTTACTGAAGATTAAGAAAGACAGAACTCTTCTTTATATACGATAATATCACAACGGAAAAGGTTTGTGAGACCGGATGCTCAACCTATTTTTCCTAAGACTACAAAATGAATACCTTGATTGTACGAGCTTTCAAGGGCTGATTCAAAGCTTTATCGGAGGCAAGAAGAGGCTTCCAGTGTGCCGAGTCAGCTTCTTACTTGAATGAAGAAAGAACACCCCTGGCATGATACGAGAGAAAGGGTCGACCTCTTAAGTCAGGCCAACGAATAAGCGGATAGAAGATCTTTAAACAAAGACAAGAGTTTCATTTCAGAACAGACTGAAGAAAACAAAATAAATCGGCTATGAAAAGAGCGGGCTGGCATCTAGTTCTCTCAAGGCCGATTTCCCCTCTTTTGCATTTGATCTACGAGCACCCTTTCAAAAGAAACTTCCCTTCCATCAAAAACCCATTATATTATTGATTAATAAAGTAGAAAAAATCTATCAATTAAAATAAAGAGGACCTTTTCCTTCGAATGGAATGTGACCCTCTTATCCTTATTAACCTATTGAAATGTTCTGACCAGAGAAAGAATTCCTTTCTACATGATCCCCAATACAATGCTGTGGGGCGGACGAGTTCCTACTCGGTTATGAATTGATTGAACACACGGGAATGTTATGAGCTGGGATGGTCTGTAGCGAAATAGGAGGGTCCTTAACACCCCTTTTAGTCAGCCCTTTCCTTAACCCCCTTAACTTACCCGTATGGATCGATCCGTAGCTTTGGTAGGCATGTTGGCGGTGCGTTTCGTCGGGTTCGCTATCTGTTGGTAAGCGTGGACTAATGCACAATAGCAGTGGACTAATTTCCATTTATTCAGTAGGGGCTCTCTTTCCTCTGTAGCAAAAATCACTTGGAGTGAGTGATCTGTACGACCTTGCATCCAAAAGTAGGTTGAGCCCACAACTTCGTAAGGCGAAGGCGAGCGTAGTGAGCGGTTTCCACATTTTCGTAGAGAAGTTCACGACACCAATGAATCGGATGATTGCGGTTTCAGACAGAATCGAATGGAAGCGCTCTCGGGGTGTCGAATGGATGTGTAGACAGAATGCTGAGGAAGAGATTGAGCGGTCAAAGTTCCCGGAGGTTGCCGTATTTCCTTCGACTGAATCGACAATCCCGCACATAATGGCCTCTTCCTTCTTCCGCAGTTGAAGCACTCATCATTGTACCGTATATATCCCGTGGACTGTTGATCGTTTCGCCGATTGCCTTGATTTCGACGCCGTTGAGCTCCCCCTGCTCCAGAGCTCCTATCTCGCCACTCTTCACCCCCTTCCCTTGGTCAGTTCTTAGGGCCGCTGTTCGCTTTCCTTGTTTCGGATCGCGTTTCAGCTCGTGTTCGGAATGCCGCTACCCTCCTTCTTATGGGGGCGGATGATCACTTCTGCACACACTCCTTCTGTCAGGGAGAACCGGCGCTTCCTCTGCCGGGGCTCCACGCAGCATGCAGTCTACTCGCATTCCACTCTTGTTGCTTAGATAGAAGGGGCGGAGACCCACTTCCCCCCCCCTGCACCCCCCTTTTTCTAAATAGCCGCAGCTTCGTCCAATAGGCTTCCCTGCCCAGCTCACTGCCTGCTTTAGGCAGGAGTTGTTGATTCCTTGTTCTCGGCCTATAGGAACGAGGCTCTCTACCGCTTCTTTCCGGGACTGGACTACCGAGGAGACACGACCTTATAAGATTAAGGCTGCTTTTATGAGTGATCTTTTTCTCTTTCTTAAAAAAGAAGGAAGGAATGGATGGAGGGAACCCTTATCTTGTCTCAGCGGCGAGAGTGAGAGTTTTCCGTCTTGATTGATGTGTTTGCTTGTATTTTAATAGAGTGGGTTGATGTTCATTGACCTTTGGTACAACATCTAAAAATCTTTTTTTGGCTTCCTTCCTAAGCCTAAAAAGGATAAAAGACCGAAAGCGCACCTTCTTTAAAACTTTAAAAGAGAGGAGGACGGAAGTGGTTACCCCCAAAGCAAGAATTAAGGGTTCCGGTCACCCTTGCGGACCACCCGAAATCCAAGAGAGCAAAAAAATCGCTCCTCAGATGAAGACCAATAGGTTTCATCATGCAACATGATAATGGTGGGCCCTGCTTTGGCAAAGAAAGAAGAAAGGCTAACTTCCCTGATTCCTGTTCTAGAGCCGAGAGAAGAATGCACACTGCCTACCCGAGTTGCTTGAAGATTACGAGATTAGCGATAGCGATGCTATTAAAGATAAGGGGAAAGCTTCTCTCGAATGTATGAAGGGGAAGATATACCCGAAGGCATCTTTTCAGAAGCATTTCCTACCCCGCCTGAAGCTAGCATTGTGGTTTTGAATCGATTCTTTATCAATGGCCCACCCTTTCTTTGAACCTTGTCAATGATCGAACTTAAAGATATGAACTGAGTGCCATTTGATGAGTAACTGAGAACAAGGGAGAGGGATATATAAAGAATGAAGTAATGAAAGAGGAAGTCATTGCTAGTAGTAACGACTTGTTACGATCCATTGGTTCATATAGAATCCATGTCCTAGGTGTATCAAAAAACATTCTTTTCGCTAAGCGTATATAATAAAATAGAGTGAAAGGGTCCACCCCGAAACCAAGGGGGTACTAACTAACAGCTGAGTCCTCTCCGAACCGCAGGAGATAGTTGCCCATCATACGGCTCACCAACTTGACTTGCCTCTATGGGAGGCTCGCTCCGGGCAGGTTCGGATCACTTACAATACACAGCTCTACGAAGGGGGTTAAGAACGTTTTCAATATGATTCTTTTCCCGTATTTGTTCGATGAGAAATGCGAGACGAAAAAGGAACCCATCTTTTCGACTGGGAAATGCGAGTATGTTTTGTATACTTTCTCCATCCCCCTCTATCAAAATGATCAAAAAGGAAGGCAAGCTTGCTTCTTATTCCCGTGTTCGATCTCTTCCATCTCTGACCCGCTCGTTGTCACCTATGTTGAAGAAAGGTTTGGAACCCTAACCCTGTAGAGAATGAAGAGGGGCCAAGGATCTTCCTCTCAACAGTGCTAGTGCTTCTTGAGGCTCTCCCCCCTGAAAAAAAGTCAGGCCCCGTTAGCCTGGGCGAAGATGGGGATAAGGAATAAGGATTGAAGCCCCCTTAGCTCTGCCAGGCACTGGACAGGGGTTAGCTCGGTAAATGTGTAGAGCCAAGTGTAGTGTGGTGTAGTAGTAGGCACTTCTAGGCCCCTTCCCGGCTACTGGATCACTCCAGTGCTTTGGGTACTACGGACCCTCTGCCATCCATTGCAGCAGAGCCGTTTCATGAGCGGGGGGGCTAAGCGCAGTTCTTTGAATCAAAGGTTGAATGAAATCGATTCTTTTTTAGATATCAAAATGGAAATCAGATAGGATAGATGGATGGATCTATCTTTCTATTTATATAGATTACTCAAAAAAAATGGATTTTTATAGATAGTTAAGTAGCGTAGCAAGAAGCCCCAAATCCTTGATTTGGCCAGGAAAGACTGCACTGCTTTGGGCCCAGGAAGCGAAGGGAATGAGCTCGTTCCTCCACACTGATTTTTCTCCGTGCCCGTTCCGTATGCGCTTCGCGCGCCATTGGCGCTTTGCTCTCCTCTTATTCTTCATTGGACGGTTCGGATGGACTTCGCCGTTCTTTCCCAACTCAAATCGAAAAGGCTGTCTCACATCGAGATGTCGATTCGTTTTCCGCCCCCAATGAGATGGGGGATTTGTAACCCCCTATTTAGACTTTTTGGCCCTTCATCTTTCTGAATCGAGGCCCGGCCCGGCTCGCGTCGTTTCAACAACCGGCGGGGAGCACCTCAGTATACGATCGCCCGCAGTAACTGGGAGTCCTATTACACCTAAGGCCAACTTCAATTCACCAAACCAAGGTTCATCTCGTGTAGTGATTGTGGACTCGTATAAGGATATTGAGTAGACGTTTGATGTATCAGACTCGACCCTATCTTTCGTAGCATGTATTCCCATCCGTGTCGCAACTGATTCGGTAAACTACGTGTCCGGTGCACGGAGAACTGCCTTCGGTCCCCCAAACTGACTTACTCGTGGCAACCTTCCGGCCGCCCAACGACCTATAACGCTAGTCACTACTCCCACTGGGGCTAGGAAGTCAGCCCCACAACCCAAAGCGGCGAAGAACAAATAGAATTTGCTACAAAAGCCGGCTAACGGGGGTATTCCCGCGTATGAGAACATAGTAATGGAGAAGGTAATAGCCGAAATAGGATTCGTTTTGGCTAGAGCGCCCAAATCCGCTATATATTTGACACGGGTTTGCCGTAATGCTGAAACTATGGCGAATGCATCTATCGTCATTAATGCATAAATAAAGATACCAATTAGTAGTGATTGAATTCCTTCTATGGTTCCACATGAGAAACCAGTACGAATATAACCTACATGTCCAATTGAACTATGAGCTAGAGGTCTTTTTACTTTCGTTTGGGCCATGGCGGCCAGTGCTCCTAAGATCATAGAAGCAATGCTGCAGAAAAAGAAGATTTGTTGCAATGTAGCTCCATAGGAACCATAAATAGAAACACGTGAAATATTAGCAGAAATCGAGATTTTAGGCGCAATAGAAAGGAATGCTGTAACCGGGGTGGGTGAACCCTCATAGATATCAGGTGCCCACATATATAGAGTCAAAAGAGATATGGAGCCCGAAGGGGAGGGGGGTTTTCTTCGGGGCTCGAGAGATGGAATAAATAGATAGGGCCCCACAAGTTTCGAATTCGCCGCTGGGGAATTCACACGAAAGGGAACGAGGAATTCTCAACGAAAAAAGTGCTCTCTGAACCGAACGTGAAAGTAGTTTTCCATCAGACGGCTGTTCCCGTAACTCCACTCTCGACTTGGATTATATATCCAAAAAGGTCCGCTCTCGGCCATTCCACACGCTGCCTAGCGGAGGCGTGGTTATCTGAAGTGGATTCTCTCTTTTCTAGTAGATGCCGAACCTGCTGCCCCATTGACTAAGAAGGGGGCGGGCGCAGCAGCTACATGGACCCCTTCCTTGTTGCCAGCGCTTTCCCGGGCCGAGCCGGAATTCTTTATTAGAAAGGGCAGGCAAAGCCCGAAGGCTGCTATCCCAATAGGCCAGCGGGCGGAACGAGGAGAGGCCCCGGCAATCATACCACCGCGGTCGAAAAAGCCCTTCAGATAACACGCACCGTAGGCCATCCTCGGCCTTCTTCGTTTTCGATGAAAAACAAATAAAATATCTCGATCTCCGAAAGCGTTTTCCTTCCCCCGACGCATCTCCCTCCCTTCGTCGAGCCTTTCCTTTAATGGTTTGGTTGGGGGAAGCATTCCCTTATCTGAACTTGGCGGGCATTCTTTCCAGCCTTATTCAATCAAA